GCATGAAAAAGTAAGAACTCGGCGAAACCTTATTCCCCGATTATAAAGGACCCGCCGAGTTCTTACTCTTAGACTTAGAGTGAGACTTTGATCTATTCCATAACATACAAATTGGAAAGTTATACAGTCACCATAAAAAAAACTTATTCATAGAAATCACAAAACAGAGATCCTTGGCTCTGATGTTTCAAACCGCTCTGCTCTATTCTTTTTTATTATTATTATTATATTATGTTTTTGAAGACTTGAATCTATTGATTAATTCATAGTTTCTGTCGTTTCTCCAAAATATTAACTCTTACGAAAAACAAGAAATAAGGAATCAATCGATTTTTGGATAATCCATATTATATATTATTATATTATATTATATGGATTTATATTTATACAGATAAAACTATACAGATAAAACAGATAAAAATTTATACAGATAAAACAGATAAAAATTTATACAGATAAAACAGATAAAACATCCTGCAAATCATTTTTATACTAATAGAACCTTACTCTCTCAAAAATCTAAAGATAAAATAAAAACTGTGATGAGATAATAAATAAGAATTTGGATGTGCGTCAAAATCTAATCTGCTTTTCAACCGGGAGGGTCAAAGTTTTTTTTGTTTGAATCATTTTTCTTTTATTAAGTTATAAGTTGAAAAGTTCATTAAATAATTGAAGAAGTTCTATTTATTCAATGAATTACTCCCCCCTAACCCCTTTCGTTTGTCCACTACTTCTTATAAATCTAAACAAAAGGTTTCGATAAACCCGAAAAAGAAGGAATAGTAATCTTTGACGAACAGACGAAGGGGATAAAAAATTATTATTATTTCAATACAAGACGACACAAGAAAGGATTTTCCGACCTTTCTTGTGTCGAGTAGAAGCTTAGGAAGAATAGTAATTCCTACTGGTGGAAGTATTTTTTTCTTCCGTTTACCCCGACCATTCCTTGTATTCTCTTCCTTTGTATTTGTATTCCTATTGTCTATTACTAGGAATGGGATGGATACAAGTAATGAATTCAAGACATCCTGCGAAAACAGTATAAACAAAGCAAGCAAAAAGGTTTACAGAATTTTTTGATCATACAGAATTGTAGAATTGTATCGATCGGAAATAAAAAAATTCGGCGCTTTTTACCAGCTCCGTGGTAAAGAATCTATGGATCTAGAAATTCATTTCGTACAATTGAACCTTTTCAAACTGTTTCTTTTTAAGAACCAAAAAAATTTGTGCCAAAATAACGGATGCCAAGAAGAACAAAAGGCCTTGGATGCGTAATGGATCTTGAAGCACTATTTCCGCATCTCCCTGACCAAATCCTCCCACATTAGGATTGCTTGTTAATGGTTGATCAAGCTTGATGGATTCACCCTCTGAAACAAGAAGTTCTGGTCCTGGAGGTATAATATCAACCCCTTGATGTCCATCCGATGCATCAACTATGGTTATTTCATATCCCCCCTTTTCTTTACGTACTATTCTACTTACTATTCCTGCTGATGTCGCATTATAGACTGTATTGTTACTCTTGCTCCCATCCGGATAAATCTGACCCCTTCCCCTATTCCCACCTACATATATGGGATATTTTAAGAAGTGAACGTCTTTTTTCGTAGCAGGGTCGGGGGAGAGAATGGGAAAGACAATTTCACTATATTTCTGACCGGGAACAGGACCTATCACAAGAATATTTTTTTTAGTAGGACGATAACTCTGAAAAGCTAGATTTCCCGTCTTTTCTTTCATTTCGGGAGAAATACGATCTGGGGGGGCTAATTCGAATCCCTCGGGTAAAATAAGAACAGCCCCCACATTCAAAGCCCCCTTTTTACCATTAGCAAGAACTTGTTTCAGTTGCATATCATAAGGGATTCGAACAACTGCTTCAAATACAGTATCAGGAAGCACAGCTTGCGGAACTTCAATATCCACGGGCTTATTAGCTAAATGGCAATTGGCACATACAATTCGTCCAGTTGCTTCTCGTGGATTTTCATAACCCTGCTGCGCAAAAATGGGATATGCATTTGAAATAGATGCCCGAGTTATTACATATATCATAATCGATACAGAAATGGATCGAGTCATCTGTTCCTTTACCCAAGAAAAAGTATTTCTATTTTGCATGGTCCAATCGTTGATCCCGGAATTTCTACAATAAATTAGAAAGGTAGCTAGCTAGTATAGTTCCCTATCCACGAGTCTGCCATTGTACTGGAATAATTGTACAAATATAGGACGAATAACTTGACCAGGTAAACAGATAGAAGTATAAAGAATCAGTAAGATTGAAAATACTTTCCTTATACACGAAGAAACATTCTAATTTGATTCATATCATTCAATGAATGAGTTCTTCATTCATTCATTGAATGATAAATGACTACAAGTGAAGGAGATACACGATTTAAATAATGGAAGATCCAATATTTCACAATTGTATCTAGAATAACTGGAAAAGTGGAAACAAGACCAGATATAATTTGATCATTATGAGCCAATCCAAAATCGTTGTAGACCGAACCAATTATAAGTTCCCAACCATGGGTCGAGTGAAATCCAATCCATAAATCAGTAACTAAAAGAATTGAAAAAGCTTTTATTGTGTCACTTAAATTATAGAGAAATTCCTGAACCCAAGAATTAAGAATTCTAAGTTCTTCATTACCCAGAATAAAATAACCACTTAGAATAGCGAAACATATTATATTTGTCGAGAAATGCAAAATGATATGTAGATTATACTCATTGTGTGTTTTGATCAATTGTATCGTTTCCTTGTGTATTTCTATACGAAGCTTTTGTATATGTGTGTCCGGGTACTCCTTTATCATTTCGTCCAACAGGAATAGTTCTTCTAATTCTATGAATCTGTCTAGAATGTTTTTCTCTTGAATATTATTCAAAAAAGTTTCGGATTGCCGGGTATTCCACCAATTAGTAATCCAAGGTTCCAGACTTTTCTTAAATGAGAGAGAGACCCACCAGGGCAAAAATACTATAGATATGAGATATGGGAGGGAAGTCAATGTGTGTGTGTGTTTTTTTTTCATTTTGTATATGTGAATTGTTAATGAATTTACTTCATTCGTCTATTCTATCTGATATTTCTCCGAAGCACGAATTCTATAACAAGGTATCGAACCTATAAATCTATTCCCATTTTTGTCTTAAAATTTCGTCCTTGGATCTAGATATAGAAATAGAATAAGGGTCCTTTTCGGCTAAGATATATATAGAATTCCCGGAGATATCTCAATTGGGAAAATTCGAACTAATTTCATCTAAATTTGATTATATCCGTTCGATGAATACTCGAAAACCTACTGGAAGTCACGAATATTCGTCGGATTTCGAGACGAAAAAACTCCCCTCGCATCAATTCATTATTTAGAAATGAATCACCATATAACCAAAGCCCGGAAATAACGTATTAATTAAAATTCTTGAACCTAAAAAGAAAAATTCTATATTACGATTACAAAATCCAAGTTCGGATATATTTGATGAAGCATACTTATTAGATTCTAATTATAGTAGATAATACTTTTGACTAGTATAAAATATAAAATGACTAGTATAAAATATAAAAAAATGGAGTTGGTTTACAAAAAATTGCTTTTGATTATAGTTGTTGTTCCATATACGTTCTCCTGCTTTTGTTTTATTCTATGTGGTCTCCTCGACAACGGAACGGGAAAAAATTTAATATGTTTCGCTCGAATGAACATTCTGCGGAAACTTAAGTTGTCTTAAAAGGGGAATTCACAAGTGTCTTTTCTCATGCTGGGAAGACATTTATTCTTCAGTTCATTTCAAAATATTTCAATTGGTACGCGCAAGAAATAGGCCGATTCAGCAGCTTTTTGTTCAATTTCTCGTGGAGTCAAATTATCATCAGTACGAGTCAATGGAATGGCTCCCTGGCCTCTGATTTCCATATAAAGGACACGACGAGGATAAAGACCCTCTTTAATCTCCATTCTAATGGATTGTATATCTCTCATAAGGAAACGAAGGAAAATGCGACGATTTATTCCCGGAAATCCCCAACGAAAAATACATACTATTCCTTCTTTTCTATCAAAGCGGTCATAACCACTACCTACATTCCACGAAATTGTGCACCACAAATAGGAGCTAATGAATAGACCTGCAATCCCATAAAAAGACATCACAATCCCTTGTGGAAAAAAAATTATTTGCTGAGATGGAAATACGGATATCAGATTCCTACCAAGATAACTGGAAGTTCCAACCACTAAGAACCCTAGTGAACCTAAAAAAAGGATACAGGCCCAACAAAAATTACTTGTTTTCCGAGACCCCGTTATAAGTTCTATCCATATATGTTCTGATTGCCAGTTCATACTATACTAGATCCGCTTGCATTCGATTGGAATTGAGAGAATAACCAAAATGAATTTGACTTTACTTCTATTGATCCCGAAGTAACTCTCATCAACTAGCACTATTTTGATGGAAACCATCAGGAGTAATTGGTTATATACGTTGACTTTTTATTTAAAATATTCGCCAATCCATTCATTTTTTACCAGCTATATCCATATATATGCATTTACGCGGATATCATGTGTCCGTATGCATAACAAACAGTTCTTTCCTTTGTGTTCGAAAAGAGCCACATATCGTACCATATTAAACTAAATAAATATATGTATTATGATCCCGTTATGATACCATGTTCAAATAAATTGATGAGAATTGGTTCCGTCGGATCTATACAATCTTATTTTTTTGGACATGAAGAAATAAAGAAGCCATTGCAATTGCCGGAAATACTAGGCCCACTAAGGGCACAAAAATGGAGGGTAAGTTGAGATCTGTCATAGAACGGGTGCCCCTTTCTTTATACCTATTATAAAGATATCTTATCATAAAGATATCTATTTATAAGTAATATTAATGAAATCTATTATAAGTGCAAGGAATGTCGAATTAAATGAAGTGTACCTAATTCATATTTCATTTTCAAAATGAATTTTTTAATTATTCTTCTCCCATCCTTATCTTCTTTCTAATAAGGAGTTTTTTTTATTAGTATGAACTAAATATAAATACTTGTTCGCTACAAATAATTGAATTTAGTGCTCTACTTTAATTTCAATTTCCTTCATTTTGATTCAAGGGAAAGAAACCGTGTAGTTGAAATAGCTCACTCAGAACACCTTTTAAAGGATTACGTGGTACGATTGAGTCGAATAAGCCCTTCTGGAATAAATACTCAGCTGATTGTGAACCCTCGGGTACTGTCTTATTCAATGTTTGTTCAATTACTCTTTTACCCGCAAATGCAATGTAGGCATTTGGTTCAGCAATAATAACATCTCCCAACATACCAAAACTGGCTGTTACTCCACCGGTTGTAGGAGATGTAAGGATTGAGACATAGAATAACTTTTTATTTGATTGATAATTATGTAAAACAGAAGAGATTTTAGCCATTTGCATCAAGCTCAAACTTCCTTCTTGCATACGTGCTCCTCCGGAAGCACACACAATAATGACAGGTAGAGATCGATTAGTCGCATACTCGATCAAACGGGTGATTTTCTCGCCAACTACGGATCCCATACTACCCCCCATGAACTCAAAATCCATAACCCCAATTGCTATTGGAATACCGTTTAGTTGACCTACGCCCGTTTGAACAGCTTCAGTTAAACCCGTCTTTCTTTGATAAGAATCGATACGATCTCTATAAGGTTCTTCCTCTGAATGAAATTCGATGGGGTCCATAGAGACCATATCTTCATCCATAGGATCCCAAGTGCCCGGATCAATCGAAAGTTCAATTCTATCTGAACTGCTCATTTTCAAATGATATCCACACTCTTCACAAATATTCATTTTTGACTTAAAAAATTTTTTATAATTTAATCCATAACAATTTTCGCATTGAACCCATAAATGTCTGTATTTTTGATTTATATTGAAATCACTGTCATTGTCATTGTCATTGTCATTGTCATTGTCATTGTCATTGTCATTGTCATTGTCATTGTCATTGTCATTGTCATTGTCATTATCATTGTCATTACTATTCGTTCTTATACTAGTACTAGAACTCCCGCTTTCACTACCACTTACACTTTCCGTACAAATGAAACTATAAATATAACTGTCACTAGAATTGTCGGTACCACCTGAAATAGAACTATTAATACTGACTTCAAAACGAAGATAACTATCAATGCAACTATTAATGTGATTAGTCCAACTAGATTGAGTATCATACATGTAATGATAATTGTAGTGATTATTACTATTAGACCCACTATTCAAATAATTAGAAAAAACACTTTCTAGTTCACTCAGAAAAGAACTACCATTGTCAATCTCAAAAATCTGATTTTCAATATCAAAATATACAGAATAACTGTCACCATTACTATCCCTAACTAAAAAAGTGTCGTCCGAGATAAAACTCCAAATATTCCTGATATCAAATAAATAATCAACATTACGGAAAGTATAACTGCTACTATTACTCCAATGGGGAATGTTTTTCCCCGTATCCGTTTTAATAGGCTCTTCACTTCCACTGGTATGTCCAATAGCATCAGAACTATATATTGATTTATTCAGCCCACACCTATGTTCTAGCTTTTCGTTAAACAACATCAATTCGTTAATCAACATCAAATTGAACCACCATTTTTCCATAGAGTCTTCCCGCCCCCTATTTTATGAAAATACAATAGATGAATAGTCATTCGATAAAGAATCATTTTACTATTTTTTTTTATTTCCTATCAAAATGAAGCATATGGATCCAATCATTAGGATTGTTAACTAACAACGGGTGAGTATTGAAAGAAATGATTCTTATTTTTGGAGAATCCGGGGTATCCACTTCGATATATATTATGATCGAATCTTTTCCTCAATTTAAAATAGAAAGACAGGTTTCTCTCATGTCATGTACAAATTATCAATAACAAGATAAATAGTTGTTTCTTTTCTTCCTATAAAATGCAGAATTCATTCTCGTATAATCTCTATCCTATAATAAAATAATACGTTTCTATTGCAACATGGAACTAAAAAGACAATATACAGGGTGGGTAGAAGGAGCCCTCCCCTGGCTTGATCTCTAGTCTGAACCTACGGGATATAAAATGATCCACGAATCCCAAGGATCCATCGGATTCATTTTATTATGTACCTAACAATAAACAATAAAAGTATTGGGTTATTTACTCTTCAATCTTATCTTGTATTTAGATCTTGTGTATATACATATAGGTAAGATCTGTACAGATGTATCTGTACATATGAAAGATATATGTAAATACTATAGTATTAGTATTAGTATTAGTATTAGTATAGAATACTAATTCTTTATCTTTATTCGGCTCAATCCTTTTTTTTTAGGAAAAGATTGGGCCGAGTTTAATTGCAATTAGGAGAACAAACAGGAATTACTGAATTACGCGCGCTTATTTATTCTCTGTATCTAGCTTCTATTTA